CACATACAATACGGCCAGTCGCTTCTCGTGGATTTTCATAACCCTGCTGTGCAAAAATGGGATATGCATTTGAAAGGGGTGCCTGGGTTAGTATATATATCATGAGCGATACGGAAATGGATCGAGTAATCTCTTTCTTTATCCAAGAAAAGGTATTTTTAGTTTGCATGGTCCAATCATTGATCCCGAAAATTTCTACAATAAAATTAGGTAGGTCGCTAGTATAGTTCCCTATCTATAATTTTGCTATTTACTTAAATATTAAATATAAATAATTTTACTGGAATATTGGAGGAATCCCTTGGATGGGTAGTAAGTACAATTTTGAATGTTTTGCTTATGTACAAAGTAACAAATATTATAATTGGATCGTTCGATCACTTTTCAGTCATTCATTGAATGATAAATCACTACAAGTGAAGGAGATACACGATTTAAATAACGAAAGATCCAATATTTAAAAATTGTATCTAAAATGACTGGAAAAGTAGAAACAAGACCGGATATAATTTGATCATTATGAGCAAATCCAAAATCTTTGTAGACAGAGCCAATCATTAATTCCCAACCGTGGGGCGAATGGAATCCTATACATAAATCAGTTAATAAAAGAATAGAAAAAGCTTTTATTGTGTCGCTTAAGTTGTATAGGAATTCTTGAAACCAAGAGTTAAGAATAACAAGTTCTTCATTCCCTAGAATAGAATAACCACTTAGAATACCGAAACAGATTATATTTGTCGAGAAGTGTAAAATTGTATGGATGCGATCCTCGTTGTGCATCTTGATCAATTGGATCGTTTCTTTGTAGATTTCGATGCGAGGCTTTTGTAAATGTGTTTCCGGGTATTCCTTTATCATTTCGTCCAAACGTAAGAGTTCCTCTAAGTCTATGAATTCTTTTAGAATACTCTTTTCTTGAATATCATTCAAAAAAATTTCGGATTGCCTAGTATTCCACCAATTAGTAAACCAAGATTCCAGACTTTTATTAAATGAGAGAGAGATCCACCAAGGCAAAAATACTATAGATGCAAGATATAGAAGGGAGATTAATACTTTCTTTTTTGCCATTTTTTCGTCTGTGAATTTTAAAATTTTTAATGAACGCACCTCATTCGTCGACTCTATATGATACTAATATTTCTATCAAGCATAAGTTCTATTACAAGTCATCGATGTATTTACAGATTTTTTTGTGATTCAGTACAGCGGTTAGTCCTTGAATTTAGAAAGAATATAGAATAAGAAAGAGCCCTCTTCAAATTAATAGTAGTCGGATTTCGAGACGAAAGAACTCCCGTTCTATCAAAATATCAAATATTTAGAAAAAAAATTCTTTACTTTATGATGAAATGTTTTGTTTTGATATATGATGAATCTATCATTTAGATTTGTTACTGAATTGAGTTAAGTGGATTTACATACGCATAAAAAAATTTGTGGACATAAACAATTTAGTTTTAGAATTGTTTCATATACGTTTGCTTTGCCTCGAGTAAGCGTTCTGAAGAAACTTCAGTTAAGTTATGCTATAGAAAAAAAGATGATTCTTGAGTTTTTTATCTCTTGCAAAGTATTCATTCTTCAGTTCCTTTTTTCAAAATACTTCAATTGGTACACGCAAGAAATAGGCCAATTCAGCAGCTTTTTGCTCAATCTCTCGTGGAGTAAAATTCTCATCCGTACGAGTCAAGGGAATGGCTCCTTGTCCTTTTATTTCCATATAAAGGACACGACGAGCATAAATACCCTCTTTAATTTCTATTCTGATGGACTGAATGTCTTTCATAAGGAATCGGAGGAATATGCGACGATTTTTTCCAGGAAATCCCCAACGAAAAATACACACTATGCCCTCTTTTATATCGAATCGATCATAACCACTACCTACATTCCACGAAATTGTGCACCACAAATAGGAGCTAATAAAAAGACCTGCGATCCCATAGAAAGACATCACGATACCTTGTGGAAAAAAAATTATTTGCTGAGAAGGAAATAAAGATATAAAATTCCTACCAAAATAACTGGACGTTCCAACCAATAAAAACCCTAATGAACCTAAAAAAAGAATAAAGGCCCAACAGAAATTACTTGTTTTTCGAGACCCCGCTATAAGTTCTACCCATATACGTTCTGATCGCCAACTCATACTCTAACTAGACCTAGTTGCATTTTATTGGAATTGGGAGAATAACAAAAATAATTTTTTTTTTACTTTTTTTTGTTTCCGAAGTAACTCTCATCAACCAGCACTATTATGATGTGAACCTTTAGGGATAATTCATCGAATTTCTTAGATCCAAACTAAAATAATAACATCCCTTTCATATGATTTCCTAATACATATAGATATATTGACTTTACATTTCAGAAATTCTCCCCGATCCCGATCTATTTGAAAATAGTTATAATTCATTTATCATGTTTACACATACATAAGAGCTTATGCCCGAAGGAAGCCCCATATTATACCATATTTTACTAAATAGATATCCGTGTTATGATCCAAGTAAGTCTTGAAAAAAAATATATATATATAAGATTTGTCCTTGTTGTATCTAAAAAATCTTGTTTTTTTGAACATAAAGAGATAAAGAAGCCATTGCAATTGCCGGAAATACTAAGCCCACTAAAGGCACAAAAATGGAGGGGAGACTGTTGAGAGTTATCATAGAATGGGTACCTCGATTTAATATTTGTACCTGTTATTTAGTGTTATATTTATTGTTTTCTATTTGAACCTTATCCTTATATTGTTATAAAGATATCTTATAATTCATATATAATTGTTATATTATACTAAGTATACCTAAGTGAGTATATATATACTTAATAGGGATAGGGAGTCTATAAGTATATGTTTTAAGAAATATATATTAATTAATAAAATACAATAAATATATAAATAAATGTACCTATTCATCTTTCTACATGTTTCTAATTCATCTTTCTACATGTTTCTACATGAAATATATATATACGATAATCCACCCTTTTTATATTCGTATTAGTAGTTATTATCTTTTCTTGTCTTATAAATTTCATAATTTAATAAAATTTGAAAGTATTTCCTAAAAAAAAAATTGAAAGTATTTCCTAAAAACTCCTAAAGAATTCGTTATAATACGATCCAACAAAAAGGATTCTTAGTGGGGGATTATTTTCGGGAGATATAGAAAGATGCAAGACCTTGTTAACTAATTCCACGGAAGAAAGCGAAAGAATTCACTCTTTTGTTTAATAGAGATTTCCTAGTTAGTATTAGTAACCAGGAATATCGATAAAAAAACGATCCGGATGGTTCTTTCTACAATTCAATCTTATGTTACCAAAGTCAAAATCCATTCTTCGGATTTTGACTTTGATTCCTATAAATTAAATAACTACTTGATCACCACACATAAAAAAATTTATTAAGTTTTATTAAATTAATACTCTTATTAAATATTAAATTAAGACTCTAAGGCTCTAATCTAATTTTCATTCAAAGGAAAGAAAGCATGTAGCCGAAATAACTCACTCAGAACGCCCTTTAAAGGATTACGTGGTACGATTGGATCGAATAAGCCCTTATGGAATAAATATTCAGCCACTTGTGAATCCTCAGGTACTGTCTTATTCAATGTTTGTTCAATTACTCTTTTACCTGCAAATGCAATATAAGCATTGGGTTCGGCAATAATGATATCTCCCAACATACCAAAACTAGCCGTCACCCCGCCTGTGGTAGGGGATGTAAGGATTGCTACATAAAATAACTTTTTATTTAATTGATAATCATATAAAGCGGAAGATATTTTAGCCATTTGCATCAAGCTCAAGCTTCCTTCTTGCATGCGTGCTCCTCCGGAAGCACACACTAGAATAAGAGGTAAAAATTGATTGGTAGCATACTCGGCCAAACGTGTGATTTTTTCGCCCACTACAGATCCCATACTACCACCCATAAACTGAAAATCCATAACACCAATTGCTACGGGAATACCATTTAGTTGACCTGTGCCTGTTTGAACAGCCTCAGTTAATCCTGTATTTTTTTGATAAGAATCAATACGATCTTTATAAGGTTCCTCCTCCGAATGAAATTCAATGGGATCCAGAGAGACCATGTCTTCGTTCATAGGATCCCAAGTACCGGGATCAATCGAAAGTTCGATTCTATCAAAACTACTCATTTTCAAATGACATCCACATTGTTCACAAATATTCATTTTTGATTTTAAAAATTTCTTATAATTTAATCCATAACAATTTTCGCATTGAATCCACAAATGCCTGTATTTTTGAGTTACATTTAAATTATTAGAACTTATACTAAAATCACTATCATCTGTGCTTGTTTTTATACTGGAACTCTCGCTTTTACTACTATTTACGCTTTCGCCACAAATGTAACTATAAATGTAGCTGTCACTGTAATTGTTACTGTTGCTTAAAATATAACTATCAATACAAATTTGAGAACCAAGATAACTGTCAATACAACTATTAATGTGATTATTCCAACTATAATGAGAATTAGTATCATACATGTAATGATCGTGGCGAGTATCGTCACTTTGGGGTGCATTATTCATATAACTAGAAGTCTGATAACTATAAAAAGAACTTTTTAGTTCACTTAGAAAAGAACGGTTGTTGTCAATCTCAAAATTTTTATTTTCAATATCAAAATATATGGAATAACTGTCCCTATTACTATCCCTAACGAAAAAAGTGTCATCAGATATGAAATTCCGAATGTATCTGTCGCCGACTAAATGATCAACATTACTGTAATTAGACTTGTCGCTAAAATTTAAAATGTCTTTATCCATATCATTTAAAATTGGATCTTCACTTACACTGGTATTTTCAAAAGGACCAAGACTGTCCATTGATTTACTTAGCCTACACCTGTATTCTAACTCCCCGTTAAACAACATCGAATCGAACCGCCATTTTTCCATAGAACTTTCTTGCCCCTCATTTCCATGAAAATACAATAGATGAAT